TTGCTTTTAGTTCAAAATGATCAATATGTAGAATCAGAACAAGTGATTGCTGAGATTCGCGCGGGAACATACACTCTTAATTTAAAAGAGAGGGTTCAAAAACATATTTATTCTGACTCAGAGGGAGAAATGCATTGGAGTACTGATGTGTACCATGCACCCGAATTTACATATAGTAATGTCCATCTCTTACCAAAAACAAGTCATTTATGGATATTATCAGGAGGTTCGTGCAGATACAGTGTAGTCCTTTTTTCACTATACAAGGATCAAGATCAAATTAATGTTCATTCTCTTTCTGTCGAAAGAGGATATACTTCTAGCCTTTCAGTAAATAACGATCAAGTGAGACAAAAATTTTATAGTTTGAATCTCTCTGGTAAAAAAGAAAGCCGAATTCCTGATTATTCAGAACTTAATCGAATCATATGTAGGGGTCAATGTAATCTCACATATCCTGCTATTTTCCACGGTAATTCTGATTTATTGGCAAAGAGGCGAAGAAATCGATTCATCATTCAATTTGAATCACTTCAAGAACGAGAAAAAGAACTACCGAACCCTTCCGGTATTTCGATTGAGATACCCATAGGTATTTTTCGTAGAAATAGTATTCTTGCTTATTTCGATGATCCTAAATACAGAAGAAATAGTTCAGGAATTACTAAATATGGGACTATAGGGGTGCATTCAATCCTCAAAAAAGAGGATTTGATTGAGTATCGAGGAGTTAAAGACTTTAAGCCAAAATACCAAATGCAAATGAAAGTAGATCGATTTTTTTTCATTCCCGAGGAAGTGCATTTTTTACCTGAATCTTCTTCCATAATGGTACGGAACAATAGTATCATTGGAGTAGATACACGAATAACTTTAAGTACAAGAAGCCGAGTAGGCGGATTGGTCCGAGTGGAGAAAAAAAAAAAAAAGATTGAACTCAAAATATTTTCTGGAGATATACATTTTCCTGGAGAGATGGATAAGATATCCCGACACAATGGCATCTTGATACCACCTGAAAGAGTAAAAAAAAATTCTAAGAAATCAAAAAAATTGAAAAATTGGATTTATGTCCAGTGGATCACACCTACCAAGAAAAAGTATTTTGTTTTTGTTAGACCCGTAATCATATATGAACTAGCCGACGGTATAAATTTATTAACACTTTTCCCACAGGATCTATTGCAAGAAAGGGATAATCTGGAGCTTAGAGTTGTCAATTATATCCTTTATGGAAATGGCAAACCAATTCGGGGAATTTTTGGCACAAATATTCAATTAGTTCGGACTTGTTTATTGTTGAATTGGGACCGAGACAAAAAAGGCTCTTCTATCGAAGAAGCACGCGCTTCTTTTGTTGAAATAAGTACAAACGGTATGGTTCGAAATTTCCTAAGAATAGACTTAGTGAAATTCGATATTTCATATATCAGAAAAAGGAAAGATCCGTCAGGTTCAGGCTTGATCTCTAATAATGAGTCAGATTGCACCAATATGAATACATTTTTTTCTATTTATTCTAAGGCAAGGGTTCCACAATCCCTTAGTAAAAATCAAGGAACTATTCGTACGTTGTTGAATAGGAGTCAATCTTTGATAATTTTGTCAGTATCTAATTGTTTGCAAATGGATCTATTCAACGATGTAAAAGATTTTAATGTCATAAAAGAATCAAGTAAAAAGGATCCTCTAATTTCAATTAGGAATTCGTTAGGCCGAGCAGCCCCTCAAATTGTGAATTTTTATTCATTTTCTCAGTTAATAACTCATAATCCGATCTCCCTAACTAAATATTTTCAACTTGACAATTTTAAACAGACTTTTCAAGTACTTAAATATTATTTAATGGATGAAAACGGGGGGGTTTTGAATTCCGATCCATGCAGTAACATCGTTTTCAATACATTCAATTTGAGTTCGCATTTTCTACATCATAGTTATTGTGAAGAAATACCGACAAGAATTAGCCTTGGACAGTTTTTTTTTGAAAATGTATGTATAGCCAAAAACGTACCACACCTAAAATCGGGTCAAATTATAATTGTTCAAGTTGATTCTGTAGTAATAAGATCAGCTAAGCCTTATTTGGCCGTTTCGGGAGCAACTGTTCATCGCCATTATGGAGAAATCCTTTACGAAGGAGATACCTTAGTTACATTTATATATGAAAAATCACGATCTGGTGATATAACGCAAGGTCTTCCAAAAGTGGAACAAGTATTAGAAGTGCGTTCGATTGATTCAATATCGATGAGCCTAGAAAAGAGAATTGAGGGTTGGAACGAGCATATAACAAGAATTCTTGGAATTCCTTGGGGATTTTTGATTGGTGCTGAACTAACTATAGTGCAAAGTCGTATCTCTTTGGTTAATAAGATCCAAAAGATTTATCGATCCCAGGGGGTGGAGATCCATAATAGACATATCGAAATTATTGTACGTCAAATAACATCAAAAGTTTTGGTTTCAGAAGATGGAATGGCTAATGTTTTTTCACCTGGAGAACTCATTGGATTGTTGCGAGCGGAACGAACGGGGCGTGCTTTGGAAGAAGTGATCTGTTACCGAGCCATATTATTGGGAATAACGAAAGCATCTCTAAATACTCAAAGTTTCATATCCGAAGCAAGTTTTCAAGAAACTGCTCGAGTTTTAGCAAAAGCCGCCCTCCGCGGTCGTATCGATTGGTTGAGAGGTCTGAAAGAAAACGTTGTTCTAGGAGGAATGATACCCGTTGGTACCGGATTCAGAGAATTAGCGCACCGTTCGAGGCAACATAACAACATTCCTTTAGAAACCCCCAAAAAGAATTTTTTTGAGGTGGAAGTGAGAGATATTTTGTTCCACCACAAAGAATTATTTTATTTTTGCATTTCAACGAATTTACATGATACATCAGAACAAGCATTTATAGGATTTAATGATTCATAAAAGTGGAGTCATCCTGTTAATGTCATTTGATTTGGTAATAATAAAGATAATAACGAATAGAAAAAAATTAATGGCTTGGATCGTGTATCAACAGTCAATCCCCGTTAGAGGATAAGGTTCCATCGGAACAATTATTTATTTAGATTTCAGCTCGTCTCTTTTTTTTCTTAAAAAAAGCGAGGAAGTGGGGGGAGAAATGACAAGAAGATATTGGAACATCCATTTGGAAGAGATGATGGAAGCAGGAGTTCATTTTGGTCATGGTACTAGGAAATGGAATCCTAGAATGGCGCCTTATATCTCTGCAAAACGTAAGGGTATTCATATTCTAAATCTTACTAGAACTGCTCGGTTTCTATCAGAAGCTTGTGATTTAGTTTTTGATGCAGCAAGTAGGGGAAAACAATTCTTAATTGTTGGTACCAAAAATAAAGCAGCGGATTCAGTAGCCCGGGCTGCAACAAGGGCTCGGTGTCATTATGTTAATAAAAAATGGCTCGGGGGGATGTTAACAAATTGGTCTACTACAGAAACGAGACTTCATAAGTTCAGGGACTTGCGAACGGAACAAAAGACGGGGGGACTCAATCGTCTTCCGAAAAGAGATGCCGCTATGTTGAAGAGACAATTATCTCACTTGCAAACATATCTGGGCGGGATTAAATATATGACAGGGTTACCCGATATTGTAATAATCGTTGATCAGCAAGAAGAATGCCGGGCTCTTCAAGAATGTATCACGTTGGGAATTCCAACGATTTGTTTAATCGATACAAATTGTGACCCCGATCTCGCAGATATTTCGATTCCAGCGAATGATGATGCTATAGCTTCAATCCGATTAATTCTTAACAAATTAGTATTTGCAATTTGTGAGGGTCGTTCTAGCTCTATACGAAATCCTTGATTAATAATAAGATTCATCAATTTTGGGGGGAACTCCATAGATTTAGGGAATTGGTTACTATTCCCGAATCGCACAAAAGAGATAAAAAAACAAGGGATATTGTAATAAGTTGGTATCAAAAATAGACAACTCAAGGCAAGTCGAAAAAAAGACAGTCGAATCAAAATAATTTCTTTTACAGGTCTATTTCTTTCAGAGGGCAATATGGATGTTCTATTATGTTCTATCAACACACAAAAAGGGTTATACGATATATCTGGTGTGGAAGTCGGCCAACATTTGTATTGGCAAATAGGAGGTTTCCAAGTACATGCCCAAGTACTTATTACTTCTTGGGTTGTAATTGCTATTTTATTAGGTTCAGCCATTATAGCTGTTCGTAATCCACAAACCATTCCTACTGACGGTCAGAATTTCTTCGAATATGTCCTTGAATTCATTCGAGACGTGAGCAAAACTCAGATTGGCGAAGAATATGGGCCATGGGTTCCCTTTATTGGAACTATGTTTCTATTTATTTTTGTTTCGAATTGGTCAGGGGCTCTTTTACCCTGGAAAATCATACAGTTACCTCACGGAGAGTTAGCCGCACCCACAAATGATATAAATACTACCGTTGCTTTAGCTTTACTCACATCAGCAGCATATTTCTATGCGGGTCTTACCAAAAAGGGATTAGGTTATTTCGGTAAATACATTCAACCAACTCCAATCCTTTTACCCATTAATATCTTAGAAGATTTCACAAAACCCTTATCACTTAGTTTTCGACTTTTCGGAAATATATTAGCTGATGAATTAGTCGTTGTTGTTCTTGTTTCTTTAGTACCTTCAGTAGTTCCTATACCTGTTATGTTCCTTGGATTATTTACAAGTGGTATTCAAGCTCTTATTTTTGCAACTTTAGCTGCGTCTTATATAGGCGAATCCATGGAGGGTCATCATTGATTAGTTTTCGAAATAGTCTTTTTTTTCGCTTAGACCAAGCCAATGTATACGTGGCTCAAGATAAGCCACTTAGGGAACATAAATATACAAATAGGGAGTAAGAGTACTAGGAAAAAGCCAATGTATACGTGGCTCAAGATAAGCCACTTAGGGAACATAAATATACAAATAGGGAGTAAGAGTACTAGGAAAAAAAAGGATTACGATATTATATTAGGGAATTAGATCTAAAAGATCTTTTTACTCAAATTCTCTTTGGTCCATTTATACCTCTCGCCAATGAATATTCTTTTTGTTTTGTTCATTTAATTCCAATATTCAATAATATAGGATATTAGGAGTCATAATCTGAATAAGAATTCTTATGGTATCCGTTTACGATGTAGTGATTAAAAAATGATCTTATATAGAATTATTCCCATTTTTTTCAGTTGATTTCATTCAATTCAACGGTTGAACAAAAGAAAAAAATAAAAAATTACATGAACTTTGATCAATCAAATATTGATATTTCTATGCAAGGATTCGGACTAATGAATTCGTCCATTTAGATTGATTGTCTCCGTGTGGGATAATGCTAAAAAAAGAAAGGGTTTACAAAAAACGAGAAAAAAGATTGGTTAGGGTAGAGTGGAGTCAACTAGATGTATTGAATCGAATTGCTATAAGATAAGACAACGGTTGTGGGTGTTTCGAAGAATGATTCTAGAATTCGATTGACTCCAAGATATGAATAATTGGTTTACGTTATGGAAGAAACACGTGTATATGTTATATTAGATATTAACTAGTTATATAGGAACTAAAGATATATCTAATCCGCCCTACTACTGTGAATTTAGATAGGGCTTCCAACGGAAGGACTTCCGTTTCGTCTGTAATGTAATTTAGAATTGAATATTGAATGAATAGAGAGATTAAATCAAGAAAGAGAATGAAGAATTCATCAAAGAATGCTTTCGAAAAAATAAAGAAATGGAAGAATAAAAGGTGGATGGATAGGAACTAAAAAAGAGAGATTGAAGTAGTTCTGATTATTCAATAATATTATTACTTCAATTAGGAGTTTTTAGTTCCTTCGATTGGATAAATCGAAGCGATGGAATAATAAGTTATAATTCATTAGTTGATTGTATCATTAACCATTTCTTTCTTTTGGTGTGAGGAACTTATCATGAATCCACTGATTTCTGCCGCTTCTGTTATTGCTGCTGGGTTGGCCGTCGGGCTTGCTTCTATTGGACCTGGGGTTGGTCAAGGTACTGCTGCGGGCCAAGCTGTAGAAGGGATCGCGAGACAACCCGAGGCGGAGGGAAAAATACGAGGTACTTTATTGCTCAGTCTGGCTTTTATGGAAGCTTTAACAATTTATGGACTGGTTGTAGCATTAGCACTTTTATTTGCGAATCCTTTTGTTTAATCCTAAAAAAACTCCATATTTTTTCGTATTTTATTTACTTGGTGAACTTGCTGCTCTTTCTTTTTCGAATTATATGAAGCTTTCACTCCTATAATTACTTATTCGTTGGGACAATAACCCACAGGAAGAGCTGATTTGAGGATGAGGCATTAGCATACCGACTCGCCTTCTTCGTTCCCCTTCTTAGTCCCCAACCCAATGTCGAATGGAACTTTTTTTTAGGATTGTTAGAACAAGAAAGGGATTTCTCAATTACTATAAAACTTGGTATCTAATTTGAATCTCATAAGTATGTATCCTTTCCTTCTTGTTGGAAATTTCCAAGTGAAAAAAAAATATATTGATTTAAAAATCAATATATTTTTTACTCTATTTAGAAACGAAATAGGAAATTAATAAAATTGAAAATAAACATATAAAATTAATAGAAAGAAATAGATAATTAGTTTTATCTATAACAAGGAGATCGTATGAAAAATGTAATCGATTCTTTGATTTCTTTGGGTTACTGGCCATCCGCCGGGAGTTTCGGATTTAATACCGATATTTTAGCAACAAATCCAATAAATCTAAGCGTAGTGCTCGGTGTATTGATTTTTTTTGGAAAGGGAGTGTGTGCGAGTTGTTTATTTTAAGAATAAGTTGGATACAACCAACTGTACTTTTCTCCTTATAACTACGAAAAGGTACATGATCCCGCGAATTACTTCTGACAAAATGAAGAAATCATATTGAAGAACCATAGCATTTCGTGATTCATTGGTAAATCAACTTTGATTCTCTATCAACCAATAATGTGGGACCATTAACATGGTTAAAGCTAAACCGTTTGAAGTCCGGACGACGTAGCATGGTACTCTTTCTACTACTATGTTAATACATAAATCGTTTCAAATAGTTATAATTTTTTTTTTCGATATAGAACACTCATCTCGATAAAATGATTTGAACCCTTTTTTTTATACAATGCTGAATCGATGACCTATGTATAAAGTAAGAAAAATTCTTTGGATTTGAAAAAAAAAAGAAACAACTTTGCTGACAATTATTTCTTTGGTCAGAAGAGTCCTCCGAATATTCCGGTCTTGGATTAATGATCCATTTTTTTATTTTTCTTTTGGAATATGAATAGAGAAAAGGGGATAGGCTCATTACATTCAAAAAGATATATGGGAATTTCCCATAAATAATTGCAATAATTGAGCGTTAGAGCCAAATGAATTGAAAGGTTCATGTTTGGTTCGGGAAGGGATCGTCGAAGTTTTGAAATGAATGGAAAGACAATCTACTTTCA